GTCCATGTAGCTTAGCCAAAGCATAGCACTGAAGATGCTAAGACGACACCAATAAAATGTCCAAGGACAAAAGACTTAGTCCTAACCTTACCGTTGATTATTACTAAACATATACATGCAAGTATCCGCGCCCCAGTGTAAATGCCCTCAACCATCTTACCAAGACAAAAGGAGCAGGTATCAGGCACACTAGAACTGTAGCCCAAAACACCTTGCTCAGCCACACCCCCACGGGTACTCAGCAGTAATTAACATTAAGCAATAAGTGTAAACTTGACTTAGTTATGGTAAACCCAAGGGCTGGTTAATCTTGTGCCAGCCACCGCGGTCATACAAGAAACCCAAACCAACGGCAGCACGGCGTAAAGAGTGACATGACAATATCCCCCGAGCTAAGATCGAAACACAACTGAGCTGTCATAAGCACAAGATGTGCAGAAGAACCCCAAAAAGAAGATCCTAGCGAACGAGACTTAATTACTGTCACGAAAGCTAAGGCACAAACTGGGATTAGATACCCCACTATGCTTAGCCTTAAATCTTGACACTTCCCCGACCAAAGTGTCCGCCTGAGAACTACGAGCACAAACGCTTAAAACTCTAAGGACTTGGCGGTGCCTCAAACCCACCTAGAGGAGCCTGTTCTATAATCGATAACCCACGCTACACCCGGCCGCTCTTTGCATGCTCAGCCTACATACCGCCGTCGCCAGTCCACCTATCCTGAAAGAACAACAGTGAACGCAATAGCCCTAACCACGCTAAAAAGACAGGTCAAGGTATAGCCAATAGAGCGGAAGAAATGGGCTACATTTTCTAACTTAGAAAACTACGAAAGGAGTCATGAAACTACACCCAGAAGGCGGATTTAGCAGTAAAGTTGGATCATAGCGCCATCTTTAAACCGGCCCCGGGGCACGTACATACCGCCCGTCACCCTCCTCGCAAGCTACTCACATGAGTAATTAACATTAATTCCCGGCCAAAGATGAGGTAAGTCGTAACAAGGTAAGTGTACCGGAAGGTGCACTTAGTACACCAAGGCATAGCTATAACACCAAAGCGCTCAGCTTACACCTGAGAGATATCTGCAACTACACAGATTGCCTTGAAGCTACCTCCCAGCCCAACCACCACACCCAACCAAGCACCAAAAACCAACTGCAAGCTTAAAACTAAAACATTACAGCAACTTAGTATAGGCGATAGAAAAGAACTACTTGGCGCTATAGCAAGATCGTACCGTAAGGGAAAGGTGAAATAATAGTGAAATTCCAAGCCACAGACAGCAAAGATTAACTCTTGTACCTTTTGCATCATGATTTAGCAAGAACAATCAAGCAAAACGAATTTAAGCTTGCCCCCCCGAAACCCAAGCGAGCTACTTGCAAGCAGCTATCCTGAGCGAACCCGTCTCTGTTGCAAAAGAGTGGGAAGACTTGTCAGTAGAGGTGAAAAGCCAATCGAGCTGGGTGATAGCTGGTTGCCTGTGAAACGAATTTTAGTTCGCCCTTGGCCCGCTCTCAAAGGTCGCCCATCCACCCAGCCGCAGTCAGCCAAGAGTAATTTAAAGGAGGTACAGCTCCTTTAAAAAAGAACACAACCTCCTCTAGCGGATAAACTACTAACTTATTCAATCTGTGGGCCTTTAAGCAGCCACCAATAGAGAGTGCGTCAAAGCTCCCCTAATAAAAATACCTTAACAACACAACTCCCTTATCTTCAACAGGCCAACCTATTCCAATAGGAGGATCAATGCTAGAATAAGTAACTTGGAGGTACTTCCTCCTCTATGCGCAAACTTACATCACACATTATTAACAGATCAAATATACCTAAATCCCAACAAGAACGTGTATTAATGAACCTGTTGCCCCCACCCAGGAGCGCTAACCAGAAAGATTGAAATCTACAAAAGGAACTAGGCAAGCCCGAGGCCCGACTGTTTACCAAAAACATAGCCTTCAGCCATACAAGTATTGAAGGTGATGCCTGCCCAGTGACGCCAATGTTCAACGGCCGCGGTATCCTAACCGTGCGAAGGTAGCGCAATCAATTGTCTCATAAATCGAGACCTGTATGAATGGCTAAACGAGATCTCAACTGTCTCTTGTAGATAATCAGTGAAATTGATCTCCCCGTGCAAAAGCGGGGATAATCACATAAGACGAGAAGACCCTGTGGAACTTAAAAATCACTAGTCACCTCCCTAATACAAAACCTAGCAGGCCCACTACTCAGAGAGCCCTGACTAACATTTTTTGGTTGGGGCGACCTTGGAGAAGGACAAAACCTCCAAACACAAGACCACAAATCTTTACTAAGTGCCACCACTCAAAGTACTAACAGTAACCAGACCCAGTATCCATCTGACCAATGAACCAAGCTACCCCAGGGATAACAGCGCAATCTCCTCCGAGAGCTCCTATCGACGAGGAGGATTACGACCTCGATGTTGGATCAGGACATCCTAATGGTGCAGCCGCTATTAAGGGTTCGTTTGTTCAACGATTAACAGTCCTACGTGATCTGAGTTCAGACCGGAGCAATCCAGGTCGGTTTCTATCTATGATTGACTTTTCCTAGTACGAAAGGACCGGAAAAGTGGGGCCAATACAACAAGCACGCCCTCTCTTTAAGTAATGAATGCAACTAAATTACAAAAAGAACTTCCTCACTTCATCCTAGAAAAGGATTGCTAGCGTGGCAGAGCTCGGCAAATGCAGAAGGCTTAAGCCCTTTACCCAGAGGTTCAAATCCTCTCCCTAGCTTTCCCCACAAATGATCTGGCCCCAAACTATAACATACCTCACCATAGCCCTCTCCTACATCATCCCCATCTTAATTGCGGTTGCCTTCCTAACCCTAGTAGAGCGAAAAGTATTGAGCTATATGCAAGCCCGCAAAGGCCCTAACATCGTTGGCCCATTCGGACTGCTCCAACCAATAGCAGACGGAGTTAAACTATTCATTAAAGAGCCAATCCGCCCGTCAACATCCTCCCCCCTTCTATTTATTGCAACCCCAATGCTCGCCCTTTTACTAGCAATAACAATCTGAATCCCACTGCCCCTGCCATTTTCTCTTGCCGACCTCAATTTAGGCCTCCTATTCCTTCTCGCAATATCTAGCCTGGCAGTATATTCAATTTTATGATCAGGCTGAGCCTCAAACTCTAAATACGCCCTAATTGGAGCCCTCCGAGCAGTAGCTCAGACCATCTCTTATGAAGTAACCCTCGCCATCATTCTCCTCTCAGTAATCGTTCTAACCGGAAATTACACCCTTAATACCCTGGCTACCACTCAAGAACCTTTATATTTAATCTTTTCCTCCTGACCCCTAGCTATAATATGATACATTTCCACCCTTGCCGAAACAAACCGAGCCCCATTCGATCTCACAGAAGGAGAATCAGAACTAGTATCAGGATTTAATGTAGAATACGCCGCCGGCCCCTTTGCATTATTTTTCCTCGCTGAATATGCTAACATCATACTAATAAACGCCTTAACCTCCATCCTATTCTTTAACCCGAGCATATTAGACCTCCCCGCCGAACTATTCTCCATCATCTTAGCCATAAAAACCCTCCTCTTATCCTCAGGATTCTTGTGAATCCGCGCCTCCTACCCCCGATTCCGTTACGACCAGCTTATACACCTTCTATGAAAAAATTTTTTACCACTAACCCTGGCACTATGCCTTTGACACACCAGCATACCAATCTGCTACGCAGGCCTACCTCCTTACCTAAGGAAATGTGCCTGAATGTTAAAGGGTCACTATGATAAAGTGAGCATAGAGGTACACCAACCCTCTCATTTCCTAACACTCTACATTAGAAAAGCGGGAGTTGAACCCACACAAAAGAGATCAAAACTCTTCATACTTCCCTTATATTATTTCCTAATAAGGTCAGCTAAACAAGCTATCGGGCCCATACCCCGAAAATGATGGTTCAACCCCTTCCCTTATTAATGAACCCCTACGCTAAACTAACATTCTCCTTGAGCCTTACATTAGGAACTGCCATCACCGTTTCAAGTAGCCATTGAATCTCAGCCTGAGCCGGGCTTGAAATCAACACCCTAGCCATCATCCCCCTCATTTCAAAGTCCCACCACCCTCGGGCCATCGAGGCAGCGATCAAATACTTCCTTGTCCAAGCTGCTGCCTCCACCTTACTGCTTTTCTCAAGCATAATCAATGCCTGACACACAGGACAATGAGACATCACTCAACTAAACTACCCCACATCATCCCTACTACTGACCACAGCAATTGCAATAAAACTTGGCTTAGTACCCTTCCACTTCTGATTCCCCGAAGTCCTGCAAGGCTCTCCCTTAACAACAGCCATACTCTTATCAACAGTAATAAAATTTCCCCCAATAACTATCCTCTTCCTCACATCCCACTCCCTAAATCCAACCCTACTCACTACCATAGCACTCGCCTCAGCTGCCTTAGGAGGGTGAATAGGACTAAATCAAACACAAACTCGAAAAATCCTAGCCTTTTCATCAATCTCTCACTTAGGATGAATAACCATTATCATCATCTATAGCCCTAAGCTAACACTAATAACCTTCTACCTCTATTGCATCATAACTGGTGCCATCTTCTTAACCCTAAATACCACAAAATCCCTCAAACTCTCAACAATAATAACCTCCTGAACAAAAACCCCCGTACTTAACACTACATTAATAATAACACTACTTTCACTAGCAGGATTGCCCCCACTAACAGGATTCCTACCCAAATGACTTATTATCCAAGAACTCTCCAAACAAGAAATAGCCACCTCTGCTACAATTATCGCCATCCTATCCCTTCTAGGTTTATTCTTCTACCTCCGACTAGCCTACTACTCAACAATCACTCTTCCACCAAACCCCACAAACCATATGAAACAATGATACACTAATAAACCTACGAGCACTCTAATCGCTATACTCTCTTCCCTATCAACCCTCTTACTCCCACTATCCCCAATAGTTCTTGCCTCCATTTAAGAAACTTAGGATAACCCAAAAACCGAAGGCCTTCAAAGCCTTAAATAAGAGTTGAACCCTCTTAGTTTCTGATAAGACTCGCAGGCCACTAACCTGCATCTCCTGAATGCAACTCAGACACTTTAATTAAGCCAGAGCCTTGACCTAGATTGATGGGCCTCGATCCCACATACTCCTAGTTAACAGCTAGGCACCCAAACCAGCGAGCTTCAATCTACCCAGACCCCGATGCACGTTCAATGCACATTAATGAGTTTGCAACTCACCGTGAACTTCACTACAGGGCCGATAAGAAGAGGAATCAAACCTCTGTAAAAAGGACTACAGCCTAACGCCTATAACACTCAGCCATCTTACCTGTGACTTTCATTAACCGATGATTATTTTCAACTAACCACAAAGACATTGGCACCCTATACCTAATCTTCGGAGCATGGGCTGGAATAGTTGGAACCTCCCTAAGCCTGCTAATCCGGGCAGAACTAGGCCAGCCAGGCACCCTACTAGGAGACGATCAAATCTATAATGTGATCGTCACTGCCCATGCCTTCGTAATAATCTTCTTCATAGTCATACCAATTATAATCGGAGGCTTTGGAAACTGATTAGTTCCCCTCATAATTGGAGCCCCTGATATAGCATTCCCACGTATAAACAACATAAGCTTCTGACTTCTACCACCATCATTCCTTTTACTCCTTGCTTCCTCTACTGTAGAAGCAGGCGCGGGCACGGGATGAACCGTATACCCCCCTCTGGCTGGCAACTTAGCCCATGCAGGAGCATCAGTAGACCTAGCCATCTTCTCCTTACACCTATCAGGCATCTCATCAATCCTAGGGGCAATTAATTTCATTACCACCGCAATCAATATAAAACCGCCCGCCCTATCACAGTACCAAACCCCCCTATTCGTATGATCTGTCCTTATTACCGCCGTGTTACTCCTTCTCTCACTCCCAGTACTTGCCGCTGGAATCACTATACTACTCACAGACCGAAATCTAAACACTACATTTTTCGACCCCGCTGGGGGAGGAGACCCCATCCTTTATCAACACTTATTCTGATTCTTCGGCCACCCTGAAGTATACATTCTAATTCTCCCAGGATTCGGAATTATCTCTCACGTAGTAGCCTACTACGCAGGCAAAAAGGAACCGTTCGGCTACATAGGCATAGTATGGGCCATACTGTCCATCGGATTCCTAGGCTTTATCGTATGAGCCCACCACATATTTACCGTAGGCATAGACGTAGACACACGAGCATACTTCACATCTGCTACAATAATTATTGCTATCCCAACTGGAATTAAAGTCTTTAGCTGACTAGCTACGCTACACGGCGGAACAATCAAGTGGGACCCACCAATACTATGAGCCCTAGGATTCATCTTCCTATTCACAGTAGGAGGACTCACCGGAGTAGTTTTAGCAAACTCTTCTCTGGACATTGCATTACACGACACATACTACGTAGTAGCCCACTTCCATTATGTGCTCTCCATAGGCGCCGTATTTGCAATTCTAGCCGGATTTACTCATTGATTCCCCCTGTTCACAGGATTCACACTGCACCCCACTTGAGCCAAAGCCCACTTTGGAGTAATATTCACAGGCGTAAACCTAACTTTCTTCCCACAACATTTCCTAGGCCTAGCTGGCATGCCTCGACGATACTCAGACTACCCAGACGCCTACACCCTATGAAATACTTTATCTTCTATCGGCTCACTTATTTCAATAACAGCTGTAATCATGCTAATATTCATTATCTGAGAAGCCCTAGCTTCAAAACGAAAAGTACTTCAACCGGAACTAACAGCCACTAACATCGAATGAATTCATGGCTGCCCCCCTCCATACCACACCTTCGAAGAGCCCGCCTTCGTCCAAGTCCAAGAAAGGAAGGAGTCGAACCCTCATACACTGGTTTCAAGCCAGCCGCATTAAACCACCTATGCTTCTTTCTTATAAGATGTTAGTAAAACCATTACATAGCCTTGTCAAGGCTAAATCACAAGTGAAAACCCTGTACATCTTACATATGGCCAACCACTCCCAATTAGGATTCCAAGACGCCTCATCCCCTATCATAGAAGAACTCGTTGAATTTCACGACCATGCTCTTATAGTCGCACTAGCAATCTGCAGCCTAGTACTATACTTGCTCACCCTCATACTCATAGAAAAACTCTCTTCAAACACGGTAGATGCCCAAGAAGTAGAACTGATTTGAACAATCCTACCAGCTATCGTCCTCATCCTACTTGCCCTGCCATCTCTACAAATTCTATACATAATAGACGAGATTGACGAACCAGACCTCACATTAAAAGCCATTGGGCACCAATGGTACTGATCCTACGAATATACAGACTTCAAAGACCTAACATTCGACTCATACATAATCCCAACAGCAGAACTACCGCTAGGCCACTTCCGCCTACTAGAAGTAGACCACCGAGTTGTCATCCCAATAGAATCACCAATCCGCATCATCGTCACCGCTAACGACGTACTTCACTCCTGAGCAGTTCCAACCCTAGGAGTAAAAACCGACGCCATCCCAGGACGACTTAACCAAACATCATTTATCGCCACACGACCAGGTATCTTCTATGGTCAATGCTCAGAAATCTGTGGAGCCAATCACAGCTACATACCAATTGTAGTAGAATCAACTCCCCTTCCCCACTTTGAGAGCTGATCATCCCTCCTATCATCCTAACCACTAGGAAGCTATGCAACAGCACTAGCCTTTTAAGCTAGAGAAAGAGGAATGCCAAACCTCCCTAATGATATGCCTCAACTAAACCCAAATCCATGACTATTCATTATAATCACATCATGATTAACTTTCTCACTAATCATCCAACCCAAACTCTTATCATTTACACCCACCAACACCCCCTCAGAAAAAGCCTCAACAAGCACAAAAACCCCATCATGATCCTGACCATGAACCTAAGCTTCTTCGACCAATTTATAAGCCCATACCTAATAGGAATTCCATTAATCCTTATCTCACTACTATTCCCAACCCTACTATTCCCCTCTCCTCGCAACCGATGGATTACTAACCGAGTATCCACCCTACAATCATGATTTATCTACATAATCACAAAGCAATTAATAATTCCACTGAACAAAAAAGGTCACAAGTGAGCTCTTATCCTATCATCACTAATAATCTTCCTTCTTTCAATCAACCTACTAGGACTACTCCCATACACATTCACCCCAACCACACAACTATCCATGAACCTAGCACTAGCCTTCCCATTATGACTAGCCACCCTCCTCACAGGCCTCCGAAACCAGCCATCCGCCTCCCTAGGTCACCTCCTACCCGAGGGAACCCCCACACCACTTATCCCAGCCCTAATCATAATCGAAACTACCAGCCTCCTAATTCGCCCCCTGGCCCTAGGAGTTCGACTCACAGCCAACCTAACAGCAGGACACTTCCTAATCCAACTTATTTCCACAGCCACTGCAGTTCTATTTTCTATTATACCCGCTGTCTCCCTTCTAACTGCCTGCGTATTACTTCTTCTAACCATCCTAGAAGTAGCCGTAGCTATAATCCAAGCTTACGTATTTGTACTACTACTAAGCCTTTATCTACAAGAAAATATCTAATGGCCCACCAAGCACACTCCTACCATATAGTAGACCCAAGCCCATGACCCCTCTTTGGAGCAGCCGCCGCCCTACTCACTACTTCAGGACTCATTATATGATTTCACCATAACTCCCCAAACCTCCTTTCTCTAGGCCTCCTATCTACCCTTCTAGTGATACTTCAATGATGACGAGACGTCGTACGAGAAGGAACATTCCAAGGCCACCACACTCCAACAGTACAAAAAGGACTCCGATACGGGATAATCCTATTCATCGCATCCGAAGCCTTCTTCTTCCTAGGCTTCTTCTGAGCATTCTTCCACTCGAGCCTAGCCCCCACTCCAGAACTAGGAGGACAATGACCTCCTATGGGAATCCAACCCCTAAACCCCATAGACGTGCCCCTGCTAAACACAACCATTCTACTAGCCTCCGGCGTCACTGTAACATGAGCTCACCATAGCATCACAGAAGGACACCAAAAACAAGCGACCCAAGCTCTAACCCTAACAGTCCTTCTAGGATTATACTTCACAGCGCTTCAAGCAATAGAATACCACGAGGCCCCATTCTCTATTGCCGATGGCGTATACGGCTCCACATTCTTCGTCGCTACAGGATTCCATGGACTACACGTAATCATTGGATCCTCCTTCCTACTTGTCTGCCTACTACGCCTAATCAAATTCCATTTCACATCCAACCACCACTTTGGCTTTGAAGCAGCAGCATGATACTGACACTTCGTAGATGTCATCTGATTATTCCTCTACATAACTATCTACTGATGAGGATCCTGCTCTTCTAGTATATCTATTACAATTGACTTCCAATCTCTAAAATCTGGTTCAACCCCAGAGAAGAGCAATTAACATAATTACATTCATACTTACCCTGTCACTAACACTCACCACCATCCTGATCACATTAAACTTCTGACTCGCCCAAATCACACCAGATTCAGAAAAATTATCGCCATACGAATGCGGATTCGACCCACTAGGCTCCGCTCGACTTCCCTTCTCAGTCCGATTCTTCCTGAGTAGCCATCCTATTCCTCCTATTCGACCTCGAAATCGCTCTTCTTCTCCCCCTCCCCTGAGCAATACAACTCCAATCTCCCACCACCACTCTAACCTGAACCTTCATCATCACCCTCTTACTCACTCTAGGACTAATCTATGAATGAACCCAAGGAGGACTAGAATGAGCAGAATAAAAAGAAAGTTAGTCTAACCCAAGACAGCTGATTTCGACTCAGCAAATCATAGCTTAACCCTATGACCTTCTTAATGTCACTGATACACCTAAGCTTCTACTCAGCATTCACCCTAAGCACACTAGGACTAGCATTCCATCGAACCCACCTGGTCTCTGCACTCCTCTGTCTAGAAAGCATAATACTATCCATATACCTCGCATTATCCACCGGGCCGGCCGAAACCCTAATGACATCCTCCACCCTCCTGCCAATCCTAATACTTGCATTCTCAGCCTGCGAAGCGGGCACGGGCCTAGCAATACTAGTTGCCTCTACACGAACCCACGGCTCTGACCACCTACACAACCTAAACCTCCTACAATGCTAAAAATCATCCTACCAACAGTAATACTCCTTCCTATAGCTCTTCTATCCCCACAAAAACTTCTATGAACCAACACCACTGTACACAGCTTCGCAATCGCTACTCTAAGCCTCCAATGAATTCTACCCTCATACTACCCATATAAAAACCTCACTCAATGAACTTGAATCGATCAAACCCCCGCCCCATTAATAGTCCTGTCATGCTGACTTCTCCCACTAATAATCCTAGCAAGCCAAAACCACCTACAACATGAACCCCTCCCTCGAAAACGAATCTTCATCACATCACTCATCACAATCCAACCATTCATCATCCTGGCCTTCTCAACCACAGAATTAACCCTATTCTATATCTCATTCGAAGCTACACTAATCCCCACCCTAATCCTCATCACACGATGAGGAAACCAACCAGAACGCCTAAGCGCTGGCATCTACCTACTATTCTATACCCTAATTAGCTCCCTCCCCCTATTAGTGGCAATCCTACACCTCCAAGCACAAATTGGAACACTTCACCTCACAATCCTCCAACTCCACTCTCCCGCCCTAACCCCTAACTCATGAACGAACCTTCTATCAAGCTTAGCCCTCTTAACAGCATTTATAGTAAAAGCCCCCCTATATGGCCTCCACTTATGACTACCAAAAGCCCATGTGGAAGCCCCTATTGCAGGCTCCATACTACTTGCCGCTCTCCTCCTCAAACTCGGCGGGTACGGCATCATACGAGTCACTCTACTAACAGGCCCCATCCCAAACACCCTATGCTACCCATTCCTCGCACTAGCCCTATGAGGAGCCTTAATAACCAGCTCTATCTGCCTCCGACAAACAGACCTAAAATCACTCATCGCCTACTCCTCTGTCAGCCACATAGGCTTGGTTATCGCCGCAAGCATAATCCAAACCCACTGATCATTCTCAGGGGCAATAATATTAATAATCTCCCACGGACTGACTTCTTCAATACTATTCTGTCTAGCAAACACAAACTATGAACGAACCCACAGCCGCATTCTACTCCTCGCCCGAGGCCTCCAACCTCTTCTCCCACTCATAACAACATGATGATTGCTAGCGAACCTTACAAACATAGCCCTGCCTCCTACAACCAACCTAATGGCCGAACTGACCATCATAATTGCCCTATTCAACTGATCCCCCCTCACCATCCTCCTAACCGGGGCCGCAACATTCTTAACAGCCTCATACACCCTATTCATATTCACCACCACCCAGCGAGGTCCCCTACCCCCTCCTATTTCACACATAAAAAACTCAACCTCCCGAGAACCCCTACTAATACCCCTCCCCATCACCCCTCTACTCCTCCTAATTCTAAAACCTAACCTAATTTCCAGACACTTTCCCCTCATGCAAGTATAGTTTAATCAAAACATTAGCCTGTGATCCTAAAAATAGAAGTTAAACTCTTCTTACCTGCCGAGGGGAGGTTTGAACCAACAAGAACTGCTAACTCTCGCATCTGAGTCTAAAACCTCAGTCCCCTTAAAACTTTTAAAGGATAACAGCTAATCCACTGGTCTTAGGAACCATCCATCTTGGTGCAAATCCAAGTAAAAGTAAAAATAACCGAGTCCACACTACTACTTAACACCCTCATACTTCTCACAATACTAACCGTCCTAATGCCCACCTTACTCCCATTCATATCAAAATCCATAAAAACCTCACCCTCCCCTATCACACCCTCCGTAAAACCTTCATTCTTCACCAGCCTAATTCCAACAACCCTATTTGTCTACTCGGGCATAGATAACATCGTCACCAATTGAGAATGAAAATTCATCATAAGCTTTAAGATCCCATTAAGCCTAAAAATAGACCAATACTCTATAATATTCCTACCCATCGCACTATTCGTAACATGATCAATCCTACAATTTGCATCATGATACATAGCATCAGATCCCCACATTACAAAATTCTTCTCGTACCTTCTCACATTCCTAATCGCCATACTCACCCTAACCATCGCCAACAACATATTCTTACTGTTCATTGGCTGAGAAGGCGTAGGCATTATATCTTTCCTCCTAATCAGTTGATGGTATGGACGAGCAGAAGCCAACACTGCCGCCTTACAAGCAGTACTATATAACCGAATCGGAGACATCGGATTAATCCTAAGCATAGCATGACTAGCCTCCCATACAAATACCTGAGAACTCCATCAACTATCCCCCTCGCATATCCCGATCCTACCCCTACTAGGCCTCATCCTCGCCGCCACAGGAAAATCCGCCCAATTCGGCCTACACCCATGACTACCAGCTGCAATAGAAGGCCCCACTCCAGTCTCCGCCCTACTTCACTCCAGCACCATAGTAGTAGCTGGAATTTTCTTGCTAATCCGCACCCACCCCCTCCTATCCAGCAACCAAACAGCCCTTACCATTTGCCTATGCCTAGGAGCCCTAACAACACTATTCGCTGCCATCTGCGCACTAACCCAAAACGACATTAAAAAAATCATCGCCTTCTCCACATCAAGCCAATTAGGGTTAATAATAGTCACTATCGGATTAAACCTCCCCCAACTCGCCTTCCTACACATCTCAACCCACGCCTTCTTTAAAGCCATACTATTCCTATGTTCTGGCTCAATTATCCACAGTCTCAACGGAGAACAAGACATCCGAAAAATAGGAGGACTACAAAAAACACTTCCAACAACAACCTCTTGCTTGACCATTGGCAGCCTCGCCCTAATAGGAACCCCATTCCTAGCAGGATTCTATTCAAAAGACTTAATCCTTGAAAACCTAAACACCTCATACCTGAACTCCTGAGCCCTACTACTAACCCTTCTAGCCACCTCATTCACTGCAACCTACAGCACCCGTATGGCCATCCTAGTCCAAACCAATTTCACACGAACCCCAACACTTACACCCATGAACGAAAACGACACTGCAATCACATCCCCAATTCTACGGCTTGCCTTTGGCAGCATCCTAGCCGGACTAATTATCACATCCTGCCTAGTCCCCTGCAAAACCCCACCAATAACCATGCCAATAATTACAAAAACTGCAGCCCTAATCGTAACAACAGCAGGAATCATCCTGGCCCTAGAACTATCAAATGCAAACCTGACCCTAACCCAACCAAAGCAGAACACATACCTAAACTTCTCCTCCTCGCTAGGATACTTCAACCCACTAACCCACCGATTCCTATCAAAAACCCTACTAAACAACGGACAAAAAATCGCATCACACCTAGTCGACCTGTCTTGGTATAAAAAAATAGGGCCTGAAGGGCTAGCCGACCTGCAACTAGCAGCATCCAAAACCTCCACCTCCATACACTCGGGCTTAATCAAAACATACCTTGGCTCATTCGCCCTATCAATCCTAATTATCCTCCTATCAACATAAACCAAACACCAATGGCCCCAAACCTACGCAAATCCCACCCTCTACTCAAAATGATCAACGACATACTAATCGACCTCCCTGCCCCATCCAACATCTCAACCTGATGAAACTTCGGATCCCTCCTAGGCCTATGTTTGATGACACAAATCCTAACAGGCCTCCTGCTAGCCATACATTACACCGCAGATACCACCCTAGCTTTCACATCAGTTGCCCACACCTGCCGAAATGTCCAATACGGGTGACTAATCCGAAATCTACACGCAAACGGCGCTTCGTTCTTCTTCATCTGCATCTACCTACACATCGGACGAGGATTCTACTACGGCTCCTACCTATATAAAGAAACCTGAAACACAGGAGTAATCCTCCTACTCACCCTAATAGCAACAGCTTTCGTGGGCTACGTCCTACCATGAGGACAAATATCATTCTGAGGAGCCACAGTAATTACCAACCTATTCTCAGCCATCCCCTACATCGGACAAACCCTGGTAGAATGAGCATGAGGCGGGTTTTCCGTAGATAACCCAACATTAACCCGATTCTTTGCTCTTCACTTCCTCCTTCCCTTCGTAATCGCAGGACTTACATTCGTCCACCTAACCTTCCTCCACGAAACTGGCTCCAACAACCCCCTAGGCATCACATCAGACTGCGACAAAATCCCATTCCATCCCTACTTCTCCACAAAAGACATCCTAGGCTTCCTATTAATAATCACCCCTTTACTGACTCTAGCCATATTCTCCCCAAACCTCTTAGGAGACCCAGAAAACTTCACTCCAGCCAACCCATTAGTCACACCTCCTCACATCAAGCCAGAGTGATACTTTTTATTTGCATACGCCATTCTACGATCAATCCCAAACAAACTAGGAGGTGTCCTAGCCCTAGCCGCCTCCGTCCTAGTCTTATTTCTAGCCCCCCTCCTCCACAAATCAAAACAACGCACAATAACATTCCGACCCCTCTCACAACTTCTATTCTGAACCCTAGTAGCAAACCTCCTCATCCTAACCTGAATTGGCAGCCAACCAGTTGAACACCCATTCATCATCATCGGCCAAATCGCATCCCTAGCCTACTTCACAATCATCCTAATCCTCTTCCCCCTCACAAGCGCCCTAGAAAACAAAATACTCAACTACTAATAATACTCTAATAGTTTATAAAAACATTGGCCTTGTAAGCCAAAGAATGAAGACTGCACCCCTTCTTAGAGTTCACCCCAACCATCAGAAAAAAAGGACTCAAACCTCTATCTCCAACTCCCAAAGCTGGCATTTTCCATTAAACTATTTTCTGGCCCCCCCCGGCCGCCTTAAACCGCCCGAATAGCCCCACGAGATAAGCCCCGTACAAGCTCTAGGACAACAAACAATGTCAACAGCAACCCCCCCCCCGCAACTAAAAACAACCCTGCCCCCCAAGAATAAAAAAGCGCCGCCCCGCCAAAATCCATACGAACAAAAAACATCTCCCCCCCCTCAACAGTCCCCCCCCCAAACTTTCCCTCCATAACAGGACCCCCCCCCATTACCCCTAAAACCAAAACAAACACAAACCCAAATCCATATCCCATAACCCGCCAATCCCCCCAAGACTCCGGAACAGGCTCCGCTGCTAAAGACACTGAATAAACAAAAACCACTAACATCCCCCCTAAGTACACCATAAACAACACTAGCGACACGAAAGAAAGCCCAAGACTTATCAACCACCCACAACCAACAACAGAAGACAACACTAAACCTACAACTCCATAGTAAGGAGATGGATTGGATGCAACTGCCAATCCTCCCAGCACAAAGCACAACCCCAAAAACAGCATAAAGTATGTCATAATTTCTGCCTGGTCTCTATCCAGGCCCCATGGCTTGAAAAGCCATCGTTGTCTTCCTCAACTACAGAAACGACTTCGTATGCCCCCCCTCCCCCCATATTATGGGGACTCTTCTAATTCTTACTCACTACTATGCATATCTTGCATTAACTATTATTGTCCACATTCAACTAATGCATGTATATCCAAATAAGTACTATAGGGGTACATAACCCATAAGTATTCATATAGTACATAATCCATAACAGTCAAGAGAGACATAAAATACCCTTAAACACATACCTACCCACGTAAATTAACTGTAATGTCCTATCCAACAGCCTAGTTTTACAGTACTAAAACCATCAAGTCCTTAAATCAACTAAGGTAGGTAATTCCATACGAAGGGGCTCTCAAGTACATACGTTTCAGTGGTCACACACCAGAATAGTGCGAACAACTCTTGAAGTACTAACAACCAAAGTACCAGGTTATCTATTAATCGGTCTTCTCACGAGAAATCAGCAACGCACCGCATATAATGTCCTAAGTCACTAGCTTCAAGTGCATTCTTTCCCCCTAAACCCTAGCACGACTCGCACTTTTGCGCTACTGGTTCCTATGTCAGGGCCATAGCATTACAACTCCCCGGAAGATTGCTCTTCAAGAGGCATTTGGTCGGCGTCTCGTATTTCATTCTATTCTTGGTCGGGTCACTTTCCTTTTTAGCGCGGTTGGTTCTTTTTTTTTTCTGGGTAACTTCAACGGGCCCCCCGGGGGCTAGCGCGGGGCATACAATCTCTTGACCTGAGCATCGGTGGCCCCCGGGCCTTTTCTCTCTTTCAAGGATTGCTTAATGAGACGGTTTCATGTGTTATCGATCTCATTTTAGCACTGATGCACTTTGGATAGCATCTGGTTATGGTATTCTCACATACCTACTAAGCTATGTTGCTTTTTAGTTTATGGTCTCCGGACATATTTTACAATTTTTACACTTCCTCTAATTTTCTAACCAACACCACTGGAGTTCTAAGTTATAATTTTCATGTCATCCATCATATTTTTATCGTGTATTTTATTCTTCAATATCATTCTTTATTCAACACTGGAGTTACATTAAAAATTAACATCATTTATCATCGTGTTTATCATGTTAAATTTTACACATAAACACCATAAAATTACTAATGGAACCCCCCTAGAAAAATTTAAAACAACTAAAACAAAACAACGCACAATAACAATCAATCTAACAAACAAACACCAAAAACAAACAAACAAACAAACAAACAAACAAACAAACAAACAAACAAACAAACAAACAAACAAACAAACAAACAAACAAACAAACAAACAAACAAACAAACAAACAAACAAACAAACAAACCCCAAGCT